GTGGTTTGTACAAGTCTTTTTGCTTCACTAATGACTACTATTCCAGATACGTCATGGTACGGGATTATTTGGACTACAAAATCAAACCAGATTATAGAGCAAGATTTGATAAATAATAGTCAAGAAATTGGGATTCATCTATCAACAGATTTTTTTCTTCCATTTGAACTCATTTCAATAATTCTTTTAGTTGCGTTAATAGGCGCAATTGCTGTAGCTCGTCAATAATCACTTTTGAGAAGGGGGAATCAAAATCAAACTGTATTCTGGACTATCACATTCATTTCCTTTCTATTCTATTTGACTTCATGTAGAAAAAAATTCTTTACTTTATTAGTTCGATCTATTACCAATCGATTTCTTTATTTTATTACTTGCTATGTTCGAGTTAATCTAATTAGTGAAATTTTTGTTCATATTGAAATGAATCGAGATTGATAAGGAGTTTGTTAATGATGCTCGAGCATGTACTTATTTTGAGTGCCTATTTATTTTCTGTCGGTCTATATGGATTGATCACGAGTCGAAATATGGTTAGGGCTCTTATGTGTCTTGAACTTATATTAAATGCGGTTAATATAAATTTTGTAACATTTTCCGATTTTTTTGATAGGAAAGAAATTGATCTAGGATCAAAAAACCGAAAGAAAAAATAACAAAATGATTCTTATTGATGAAATTGAGCTTTTAAATACTCACGCTTTATTTTTTTTTTTTCACTATTCTATCCTCGTATGTTTAGATTCAAGAATAGAATAGCGAAAATTTTATCTTCTAGATAAGAAATAAGCAATTAATAAAAAAATTGAGACGTAAGAAGAATACAAGAAAAGATACGAAGAAATGCGCCCGCCGCCAATAGATTTGATCGCCTCTCCTACAAAAAAACTCATAAGACCAACTCCATTTGTAATTCCATCAACTACTTGTCTATCAAAAAAATGAGTGAATTCAGACACTCTTCTCATCGTCCCTGTTAAGTATGTTGCATAAAAAGCGTCTATATAACCACGATTATATGACCAAGCATATATCCCATTTTTGATCTTGTCAGAAAAAATTCTCGTAAGATTTGTTTTAATTAATGAATTAACTAAATCAAAATTTGTAAAAGGGGAATACGGAGGCTTATAAAAAAAAAATGCTATAATTATTCCAAGATAGGCTAGACTAACTGAAAACACTGCATCTTTCGCAAATTCCGACCAATCTGTTAAATAATTCGAATTTTGATGTAACAGATTTATCGAGGGGGTTAACCATTTGGATAAAATATCCAAATCGACGCCATTAAAAGAAATTCCTATGAATCCAACAAAGAAAGTAAAGAAGACTAATATAAGGATAGGAAATAATATAGTATTATCCGATTCATAAGGATACGCAAAAGTTTTCTTCTTGCCAAAACGAGAAATAGTAAGAAAAGGTTGGCTTCTAGTTCTTGCATTCTCATCAATTCGATCTATTTTCTGTGAAAAAAAATAAGCACTTTTTTTTTTCGTCATTATTAATAAAGTTAACAAATGAAAGTTTTTGTTATTGACTTTAAAACCTTCTTTACCCCATAGAGATATTGAATAGAGGGAAGTCTTTTTTTTTCCACTGAAATTTTGAAAATGAGCGTTTAAATGTCCTTCAAAAGTAAGTAAATAGATCCGAAACATATAAAATGCGGTTAATCCCGCCGTAGACCAAGCTATTATTGCAAAAATTGCTGAATATAACCAACTATCATTAAGAATTTGATCTTTGGACCAAAAACAAGCAAGAGGTGGAATCCCACAAATAGAAAGTGTGCCTAATAAAAACGCACTTTTGGTAATTGGTACATGTTTTTTTAAACCTCCCATAAAAACCATATTTTGACTTTTAGTCGGAGAATAACCAACAATAGTTTGCATTGAATGAATAACAGAACCCGATCCCAAAAACAATAATGCTTTCGAATAAGCATGAGTAATCAAATGAAATAAAGCACTTCGAGAAGACCCCATACCTAGAGCTAACATCATATAACCCAATTGAGACATAGTGGAATAGGCTAAACCTCTCTTAATGTCTTTTTGAGCAAGAGCTAAAGTAGCTCCAAAAAATAGTGTTATTATCCCTATTAAAGAAATTAAATTCATTATTTGAGGTATAATAATGAAAAGAGGTAAAAGTCGAGCTACAAGGAAAATTCCCGCGGCTACCATAGTAGCGGCATGTATAAGAGCCGAAATAGGAGTCGGCCCTTCCATTGCATCTGGTAACCATACATGAAGGGGGAATTGTGCAGATTTCGAAACAGCACCCGAAAAGAATAAACCAGTGCACCACGTAACAAATAAAAAATTTAACTCATTATGAAAAATCGAGTTATTGAATATTTGAAATAAATCCCGAAATTCAAAACTCCCTGTTATCCAATAAAAACCCAAAATTCCCAATAATAAACCAAAATCCCCAACACGATTAGTTACAAACGCTTTTTGACAAGCATTTGCTGCAACAGGACGTGTGAACCAAAATCCTATTAATAGATAGGAACACATTCCTACTAATTCCCAAAAAATATAAATTTGTATCAAATTGGAACTAGTAACTAATCCCAACATGGCAGTACTGAAAAAACTCATATAAGCAAAAAATCTCAAATATCCACGATCATGAAACATATAATTATCACTATAAATAAGAACCAAAATTCCAACAGTAGTGATTAATATTGACATAATAGATGTAAGCGGATCGATTAAGTAGCCAAATTCTAAAGAAAAATCATTATTGAGAATCCAAGCCCAGACATATTGATAGGTAGCACGGCTATTTAGTTGCTGAATCGATAAATTGATCGAAAAAATCATGACTATACTTAATACTAAAACACTTTGAAAAGCCCACATACGACGAAGACTTTTGGTTGCCGACGGAAAAAGAAGAAGTCCGACCCCGATTAATATAGGAACTGAAAGTGGAAGGAAAGGTATTATCCATGCATATTGAGATGTTTGTTCCATAAAAAAAGTTTTTTAGTCTGAATTAATTGCTTCGGATTAACTGGACCCCACCCCTTTCAAAAGGGATCAATAAAAAAAATCAAAATATGCACTAACTTAAAAATTTTTAACGTAAATAAAAATTTAGCATTTGATACTCGTACTTAATTCTGTATCTGAGTTTTTCGAAATAGTTCAAATATTCAACTCAAGAAGTTAGACGTGGTCAAATAATATGACCAAGTTCTGTAAAAAAAAATACTTCTTTATTTTAAATATATTTGTATTTTGAAAATATACAAATTTAGGAAGAGATCAAAAATAAAAATAGAAATTTTTCTAACAATGGTTTTTTTTATAGCAAGCATCAGGAATTAAACTCAAAAGTACTTGATTCTGATATAAATCGTGAAATTCACTAATGTCATCGGCTTAATAACTCGTCGTTTTTTTTTTAGTTAGTTTCGTTTTAGTTAGTTTTTTTCAACTTATTAACTAATTCCTTATGAGATTGATTATGATTCTTTTTTTTGTTTATAAAAAAATATTTTTGTTATTAGAAACCGTTAGAATATCTGAGTGTATATATAATGAAACTTTATTTTATTACATGGAAATGCAGTGTCGAATGACAAAAAGCACTGGAGATAGATCTTTTAGATTCTTTTTTTTTAGTTCCACGAATTAGATTTATATATCATAGCTGATTATAGAAATATCGGAGAAAAAACGAAAAATAAAAGTACTACTAACCCATACAACTTATTTGTTCTTAGAAGCCTTCTAGAGTATAAAAAACCTTTTTGAACAAAAAATTTGTAGGAATCTTGTGAAGAAGTTTCATATATTTAGATTTATTTGTGATGATAAGGACTAAAAGAATAACTAGATAATGAATAGTAATTATAATGAAGGATTCTTTTGAACAATAGATGTCTTTCACATCCAACTATAACAATGAGTAACCTCTTCATTTTGAAATGGCAGTTCCAAAAAAACGCACTTCTAGATCAAAAAAGCGTATTCGTCAAAATATTTGGAAAAGGAAGGGATATTCATCAGCGTTAAAAGCTTTGTCATTAGGAAAATCTCTTTCTACCGGCAAATCCAAAAGTTTTTTTATGCGACGGGCAAATAAGTCCTAAAATGTTGGAAGACTCGGAATCTATTTGACGTTAAAATTGGCTCATTTCAGTCTTACTATCAAATTCTCAATTACAACTCTCTATTAGTTTAAACTAATCTATATGAAATAAACTCCGTTTTGGGATGTTCATATGAAAAAATGGAACATTAAGAATTTGAAAATTTCGCAAATTCTAAGAAAAAATACAATAAGAAAAACCAAGGTTTTACCCTTTTTTAGGACTCTATTTTTCATTTTGTTGGTGGGGAGTCTTATTTTCCCCATCGACCTTTTTGTTATAATTCAAATGCTAATAATATGTTTTCTTTATCGATATATCTTAAAGAATATCGAGAGAAGATCAGAAATAAGATCTTTAGTTCAAATTAACGAGAGAAACTCTATTGATTCAATTTTGAAAACTTGTATAACTTTCTGACCTCGTCTTTCTCGGAATGACTATAGAGTTCTCAGATATTTTTTGATTTCAGCTCAACCAATAAAAGACGAAAACTTTCGGAATATTATATACAAACAATGTCTTACTTTAGAAAAATCCAAAAAAGGTTTCTTTTATGTTCCGCCAGAAAATTCATTCGGTTTTTAAAAATTTATGAAATAAGTTAAATGGGAACTAATTGTTATGAATTTGAATTGTTATTCAAAAATTTTTTCAGTGAAGTGACACTGTCAATCTTGACAATTCAATATAAATAGCCTATTATGGGTTCGAACAAGCCGCTATGGTGAAATCGGTAGACACGCTGCTCTTAGGAAGCAGTGCTAGAGCATCTCGGTTCGAGTCCGAGTAGCGGCATGCCGTCTTCGAAACACCAGACAATAGATCTTATAATGAAAAATGAATTAAATTCCCGCTTTTAATTTATACTTAAATTAAGGGATTACTCTTTTTTTTTATGATATTTTCAACCTTAGAGCATATATTCCATCATATTTCCTTTTCAATTGTTTCAATTGTCATTTCAATTTGGTTTTTCAACCTATTGGTCACTGAACTCATAAAACCATATGAGTTATCAGAAAAGGGCATGATACCGACCTTTTTGTGTTTAACAGGATTATTAGTGACTCGTTGGATTTATTCCGGTCATTTTCCACTAAGTGATTTATACGAATCATTAATCTTTCTTTCGTGGAGTTTCTCCCTTATTCATATAGTCGCCTATTTCAAAAAAAATAATAATCTAAGTGCAATAACCGCCTCGAGTACTATTTTTACCCAAGGCTTTGCTACTTCAAGTCTTTTAAGTGAAATACAGAAACCTGCAATATTAGTCCCTGCGCTCCAATCTGAGTGGTTAATAATGCACGTAAGTATGATGATATTGAGCTATGCCGCTCTTCTGTGTGGATCATTATTATCCGCTGCACTTCTAGTCTTTACATTTCGAAAGAAAAGTAATCGGTTTTTAAAATCATTTTCATTTAACGAAATCCAATATAGCTATGATAGAAGTACTATTTTAAGAAATACTTCTTTTGTTTCTGGTAAGAATTATTACAAGAGCCAGTTAATTCAACAATTGGATTTTTGGAGTTATCGTGTGATTAGTCTAGGATTTCTTTTTTTAACTACGGGTATTATTTCAGGAGCAGTCTGGGCGAATGAAGCGTGGGGATCATATTGGAGTTGGGACCCAAAAGAAATTTGGGCCTTTATTACTTGGATGATATTCGCTATTTATTTACATATTCGAACAAATAAGAATTTCCCGGGTGAAAATTCCGCACTGGTGGCGGTTCTAGGTTTTCTGATAATTTGGATATGCTATTTTGGAGTTAATCTATTAGGAATAGGGCTACATAGTTATGGTTCATTTACATTACCGTCTAGTTAAGGAAGCTTCTTACGAATACAAACTAACTCGAGCTGTCTATAAAAAACTTTGGAACGAACTGCGTGAATCCAGTACCAATAGTGTAGTGATTCGCGCGGTTCTCGCAAAGACCGCGCATATCGGGTTAAAATAAAAATTCATTTTTCACTTTATTTGAAATAATAGAAAAAAGCATTCTTTTGTCTATTCTACAACAAGTTTTTAAAAATTATCTAATTTTTTCTTTAGGAAAAATCTCTATAAAAAACTAGATAAAAGAACTTCAACCTTCTCAACTGAAAGTGACAGAACAAAATCCGGGTAGATTCCAATCCCTATTATGGGTAGAAAGATAGCGATTGAAACAAACAACTCGCGCGGTCCAAAATCAAAAAGATAAGAAGTAGGGGCATTAAATAACTTGGATCCATAGAACATCTGGCGTGACATAGATAATGAATAAATGGGCGTTAATATCATTCCAATTGCTATTACAAAAGTCAGTAGAATTTTTGGCATGAAAAGATATTTTTGACTGGTAATTAGTCCCCACAATACGATTAATTCTGCAACAAAACCACTCATACCTGGTAATGCGAGGGAGCCCATAGAAAAGCTACTAAACAGCGTAAATATTTTTGGCATTGGGATAGCTACGCCGCCCATTTCGTCGAGATAAACAAGACGTATTCTATCATAACTTGTTCCTGCCAAGAAAAAAAAGGCCGCCCCAATAAATCCGTGAGAAATTATTTGTAAAATGGCTCCATTGAGTCCTGCGTCGGTTATAGAACCAATTCCTATAAGTATCAAACCCATATGCGATACAGAAGAATAGGCTATTCTTTTTTTTAAATTACGTTGGCCGGAAGAAGTTAAAGCTGCATAGATTATTTGTATTGTGCCTATTATCATCAACCAGGGAGAAAAAATAGAATGAGCATGAGGTAATAATTCCATATTAATCCGAATCAATCCATATGCCCCCATTTTTAATAAGATTCCAGCTAAAAGCATACAAGTACTGTAATGAGCTTCGCCGTGGGTATCAGGTAACCATGTATGGAAAGGTAGAATCGGCGATTTGACAGCAAACGAAATCAAAAATCCGATATAAAATATTATTTCCAAGGCCACAGGATACGGTTGATTAATTGATGTTTCAAAATCTAATGTTGGTTCATTAGAACCATATAAACCAAGACCCATAACTCCCATTAATAGAAAAACAGAACCTCCTGCCGTGTACAAAATAAATTTAGTTGCCGAGTACATCCGTTTCTTTCCTCCCCACATGGATAGAAGGAGATAAACCGGAATTAATTCTAACTCCCACATGATGAAAAAAAGTAAAAGATCCTGAGAAGAAAATGGCCCTATTTGAGCGCTATACATTGCTAATAGCAAAAAATGGAATAATCGAGAATCCCGAGTAAGAGGCCAGGCTGCTAACGTAGCTAAAGTAGTGATAAATCCCGTTAGTAAAATAGGTCCTATAGAAAGTCCATCTATTCCTAATTTCCAATGGAAATCAAAAAAATGAATCCATTTATAATCT